TGCCAAAATAACAGATGCAAAGAAGAACAAAAGACCTTGTACGCGTAGTGGGTCTTGCAGTACTATTTCTGCGTCTCCCTGACCAAACCCCCCTATGTTGGGGTTACTTGTTAATGGTTGATCAAGTTTGATAGATTCACCCTCTGAAACAAGAAGCTCCGGTCCTGGAGGGATAATATCAACCACTTCACGTCCATCCGAAGCCTCCACTATGTTTATTTCGTATCCGCCCTTTTCTTTTCGTATTATTTTCTTTACTATACCTGCCGCTGTGGCATTATAAACTGTATTATTACTTTTGCTTCCGTCAGGATAAATCTGACCCCTTCCCCTGTTACCACCTACATATATCGGATATTTTAAAAAGTGAACATCTTTCTTACTGGCCGGGTCCGGGGAAAGAATAGGAAAGGTGATTTCACTATATTTTTGCCCAGGAACAGGACCGATCACAAGAATATTTTTTTTATTGGGGCGATAGCTCTGAAAAAAAAGATTGCCTATCTTTTCTTTCATCTCTGGAGAAATACGATCGGGTGGGGCTAATTCAAACCCCTCCGGTAAAATAAGAACAGCCCCCACATTCAACCCTCCCCTTTTTCCGTTAGCAAGAACTTGTTTTAATTGCATATCATAAGGAATTCGAACAACTGCTTCAAATACAGTATCTGGAAGGACTGTCTGCGGAACCTCAATATCCACGGGCTTATTAGCTAAATGGCAATTGGCACATACAATACGTCCAGTTGCTTCTCGTGGATTTTCATAACCTTGCTGTGCGAAAATGGGATATGCATTTGAAATGGATGACCAAGATATTATGTATATCACGAGCGATATGGAAATGGATCGAGTAATCTGATCTTTTATCCAAGAAAAGGTATTTATAGTTTGCATGGTCCAATCGTTGATTCCAAAATTTTTACAATAAATTGGGTAGGTTGCTAGTATAGTTCCCTATCCACGATTCTGTTATTTACTTTCAACTTAAAAACTGAATTTACTGAACAAATAGTAGTGGAATAGGGGAGGAACTTCCCGCTTTAGCTTTAGATGGGTAGAAATAAAAAAAAGAGGAAGTACAATTTTTAATGCTTTGATTATGTACAAAGTAAAAAACATTCTAATTCTATTATAAATTTAGAAATTAGAATTGGATTTCTATCCATATACCTTTTTTTCTTCTTTTCAGTCATTCATTGAGTGATAAATCACTACAAGCGATGGCGATACACGATTTAAATAACGGAAAATCCAATATTTCAAAATTGTATCTAGAATGACTGGAAAAGTGGAAACAAGACCAGATATTATTGGATCGTTACGGGCAAATCCAAAATCTTTGTAGATAGAGCCAATCATTAGCTCCCAACCATGGGGCGAATGAAATCCGATACATAAATCAGTTAATAAAAGAATAGAAAAAGCTTTTATTGTATCGCTTAAGTTATATAGGAATTCTTGAACCCAAGAGTTAAGAAGAATAAGTTCTTTATTTCCCATAATAGAATAACCGCTTAGAATAAAGAAACAGATTAAATTGGTCGAGAAGTGCAAAATCATATGGATACAATCCTCATTGTGCATCTTGATCAATTGAATCGTTTCATTGTGGATTCCTATACGAAGTTTTTGTAGATGTGTTTCCGGCTTTATGAGTTCGTCCAACAAGTGGAGTTCCTCTAATTCGATGAATTTTTCTAGAAGATCTTTTTCTTGAATATCATTCAAAAAAGTTTCAGATTGTTTAATATTCCACCAATTAGTAACCCAAGACTCCAGACTTTTTTGAAATGATAGAGAGATCCACCAGGGTAAAAATACTATAGATACAAGATATAGAAAAGGAATAAATGCTTTCTTTTTTTCCATTTTTTTTTCATCTATAATATAAATTGTTAATGAACCCGTCGTGTTCGTCGATTTTATGTGATCGAATATTTCTATCAAAGATGAACTATTCGAATGTATCGAATCCGTGAATCTATTCTTTGTTTTTTTTATGACAAGAAAAAGAGTTCACTTCGAATAAATAACAAAAAAAAGATAAAGACGCGGCAGAGGCGCTTCATTTTTCATTTTCAATTAATGAATATTATTTGGATTTCAAGAGGAAAGAACTCACTTTCTACCAAAATTTCAAATAAAATAAATAGTTCAAAATTTTTACAAGTTAACCATAGCACAAAAAAAAGAATTGAAGGTATGAATGTGATTATAAAAATGGGTGGCAAAACAAGACCTAATTTGGATAATTTAATTATCGTTTTAATTAAGAATTGAATTCTTTCCAATTAAAGGGAAGAAAGGATAAAAAAAAAAAGAAAAATTGCTAAAAAAAAAGATAACATAAAAAATTTACATGATTTCTTTTTTGTTGTTCCTGAATTGAATATCTAAGTAAATTTCCAGCCAAAGACCCCTTATTTGGTATTCGTATTTGTAATGTTTCTACCTTTGATTGTTCTGTATACGTCTGCTTTGACCCGAGTGAGGTTTTTGATTAAATTTCTGTTAAGGCATGCCGTAGAAAAAAGTTTTCTAGATTTTTTATTTTACTCCAAGTTAAAAAAGCATTCATAATTTCCGTTCATTTTTCAAAATCCTTCAATCGGTACACGTAAGAAATAAGCCAATTCAGCAGCTTTTTGTTCAATTTCTCGTGGAGTCAAATTCTCATCCGTACGAGTCAAGGGGATGGCTCCCTGGCCTCTGATTTCCAGATAAAGGACACGACGAGTATAAATACCCTCTTTAAGTTCGATTCTAATAGACTGAATATCTTTTATAAGATATCGGAAGAAGATGCGACGGTTTTTTCCAGGAAATCCCCAACGAAAAATATAGACTATTCCTTCTTTTGTATCGAATCGATCATAACCACTACCTACATTCCACGAAATTGTACACCACAAATAGGAACTAATAAAGAGACCTGCGATCCCGTAGAAAGACATCACGAGCCCTTGTGGAAAAAAGACAATTTGCTGGGGGGGAAATAAAGATATCAAATTCTTACCAAGATAGCTGGAAATTCCAACCAATACGAATCCTATTGAACCTAACAAAAGAATAAAAGCCCAGCAGAAATTACTTAGTTTTCGAGATCCCGTTATAAGTTCTATCCATATACGTTCTGATCGCCAATTCATATTAGATCTGGTTGCATTTAATTTGAATTGAAAGAATATCCCAAATTAATTGTACTTTCCTTACTCTGTCTTGTTTCCGATGTAACTCTCATCAACTAGTACTATTAGGAGTATCGGGTATATTTCACTTTTATTTTAGTTAAATATCGAAATATTTTTAGTTAGATAAAAATAATAACATCTACCCATGTGTCGTCATCTTTCCACATACATAACATAGGAGCTCTTTCATTTATGTTCGGAAGAAATCGCGTGGTATACCATTCTGCTAAATAGATATCTGTATTATGATTCAAGTCTAAGTCTTGAAAAATGATATTTGGACGCAAAAATCTAAACAATCTTATTTTTTTGAACATGAAGAAATAAGGAAGCCATTGCAATTGCCGGAAATACTAGGCCTACTAAAGGAACAAAAATAGAGGGAAAGTTCATAGTTGTCATAGAATGGGCACCTCGATTTACTATAAATTGTAATTGTACCTGTATTGTATTATTATATTTTTTTTGTTGTTATTATGTTATTATATTAATAAATTAATTGGAATTCTAATTCTATAGAATGACTTTTAGTTTATAGTTTTAGAATAAATACAAGGAATGTAGAACTAAAAAAGGAATATGATAATCAAATTTCCTTTATTATTCTTCATCTTTTTTTTATTTCTTTTGCTTCGACTAATTACTAATTCAAAAAAAAGGAGAGTTTCCTATAAATTCAATTTTCAAAGGATTCATTCGAATCTGATCCAAGAGGTTTTTTTTTTTTAATTAAGGATTCCCAGAAAATAACGAAAGATAAGATACAAAAAAAAAGTGATTTTGTAATTCTATACATATGTAAGTGTACGAAAGGACCATGAGATTGATTTTGATTATTTGACTAATTTCACAGAAGAAAAAGGACTTCTTCTATCTTGTTGATCGAGGTTTCTTAATTAGTAATTAGTAATCAGAAATAGAATCGAATTATTAAATTAACATTTTTTTTTTCTTTATTCCAAAAAAAACTAGGATGTTACCAACCAAAAACTCCCATTCTTTTGGTTTTTACTTTGATTACAATAAAAAAACAAAATACTTTTTCACATTGACACAAATAAAATAATTTACCTCAATCCTCGACTTTATTTTGATTCAAAGGAAAAAAAGTATGCAGCTGAAATAACTCACTTAGAACGCCTTTTAAAAGATTACGTGGTACGATTAGATCGAATAAACCCTTATGAAATAAAAATTCGGCTGCTTGTGAACCTTCAGGTACTGTCTTATTCAATGTTTGTTCAATTACTCTTTTACCCGCAAATGCAATGTAGGCGTTAGGTTCGGCAATAATAATATCCCCTAACATACCAAAACTGGCGGTCACCCCACCAGTAGTAGGAGATGTAAGGATTGATACATAGAATAACTTTTTATTTGATTGATAATCATATAAAACAGACGAGATTTTAGCCATTTGCATTAAGCTCAAGCTTCCTTCTTGCATGCGTGCCCCTCCGGAAGCACATACTATAATAAGGGGTAGGGATTTATTAGCAGCATACTCAATCAACCGGGTAATTTTTTCCCCTACTACAGATCCCATACTACCTCCCATAAATTGAAAATCCATAACTCCAATTGCTACAGGAATACCGTTTAGTTGACCTATACCTGTTTGAACAGCTTCAGTTAAACCTGTTTTTATTTGATAAGAATCAATACGATCTTTATAAGCTTCTTCCTCCGAATGAAATTCAATAGGATCCGTAGAGACCATATCTTCATCCATAGGATTCCAAGTACCCGGATCAATCAGAAGTTCAATTCTATCTGAACTACTCATTTTCAAATGATATCCACATT